GATAGGAATTCTCTTGTTAAGACCCTATGAATCAATTAAAACCAAAGATTCATACTAGAACCACGATGAGTCAATAAAACCTTCCAAAACAAAAGAAAAAAAAGTTCAAAAATTCTCTGAGTAAGAACCTTTGGATCATCACTTATTCAATGATTTTTTATAATTATAATAATAAATGCAAAGAAACGTTTATCCTTTAATAATAAAAATAATAATAAAAAAAAAAAAAGAATAAACGGGAGTTGGAAAAAAAAAATGTTGATTTATCACTTCTAACTCTTTTTTTGGAGTCCGGCTGCGAGGTCTGATAAGTATAAATCCTAGTTATAATATTTTTGAATTTATTTCATATATTGTGTGCTCCAGATACTAGACTAGACTAAGTATCCAACGAAATAAAACCATTTTGATCAAGATGACAGATTGTTTTTTCTGTAGTATCCATAGGATCAATTATAACAAGTCACACACTCATATTCCGGAAATACATAAAAAAAAAAAAAAAAAAATTCCACGATCGAACTACCAAACAAGAGTGGGATAAAAACGGGAGACCCACAATATTTCTATTGAGGAGTTATTTAGGGGTTCTTGTGAATCGAATCTAATTCATTGAAATTCCGTCCAGTAAAATGGAAGAATTATAAATCTCCAAAATAATAGACAAAAATATCGAAAATAGAGCCATCGCAACACCCATCAAAGGAGTAGTTCCCCAACCAGGAGCTACTTTCCCATATTCCGAATTCAAGGGTTTCAGTAAATCCCCTATAATCGTTCGTCTTGGACCAGATCTAGAACTATCCTCAACTGTTTGTGTAGCCATAAATTCGATTTTGTATTGATTGAGATCTGTTGACTTTGTATACCATTCCATTGTAAATAAATGATCTTATCATAGATCCATTGTAGTCTTGAAATTATATAAAAATGGAAACAGCAACTCTAGTTGCCATCTCTATATCTGGTTTACTTGTAAGTTTTACCGGGTATGCCTTATATACTGCTTTTGGGCAACCCTCCCAACAACTAAGAGATCCATTCGAGGAACATGGGAACTAGTTGAAGTAAAGTAAAGAGCCTCCTAATATTGGGAGGCTCTTTACTTTACTTCAATTGAGATAATGAAAAATCATTTCATCTTTTTAGTTGGAACTTTAGGTGGTTCGCGAAAAAAGATAGCGAAAAAAATGATTCCTAGAGTCGAGACTAAGAGGAATGTATAAACCAATGCTTCCATAGATTTAATTTCGGTTTACAATTATAGCTTCCATACCTATTTATTGGGGAATTTTTTCCGGATAAAGTTCAAGACAAAAGTCAAAAAAACAAAAAGGCAGCAATCAAAATCAAGATTTATCCGGTACCCTATCTATGTGAAATCACAAAAAGAAAGGCAAAAAATAACCGAGCAATGTTATATCAGACTACTTGTCTTCTTGTAGTTGGATCTCCAAGTTTTTGGAATGCACCAAATTCTACTTGCGCATCCAAATCTGGATCAATACCAGCAAAGACATCTCTAAACAAGGTTCTAGCACCATGCCAAATGTGTCCGAAGAAGAAGAGCAAAGCAAACGAAGCATGCCCAAAAGTAAACCAACCCCTTGGACTACTACGAAAAACCCCATCGGATTTCAAAGTAGCACGATCTAATTCAAAAATTTCACCCAATTGAGCACGTCTAGCATATTTTTTCACAGTAGCAGGCTCACTATAACTGATTCCATTGAGTTCACCGCCAGAGAACTCAACAGTTACACCTACTTGTTCAACACTATACTTCGATTCCGCCCTTCTAAAAGGAACATCAGCTCTAACAATTCCGTCTCCATCTACCAAAACAACCGGAAATGTTTCAAAAAAAGTGGGCATACGACGTACAAAAAGTTCACGCCCTTCTTTATCTTTAAAAATGGGGTGTCCTAACCACCCAACAGCTATTCCATCCCCGTTGTCCATGGAGCCCGCTCTGAATAATCCACCTTTTGCGGGATTATTGCCGATGTAATCATAAAAAGCTAATTTTTCAGGAATTTTAGACCAAGCTTGGGATAAACTTTGATTTTCGGCTAGGCCAGCACCTACTCTTCGATATATTTCTTGCTGGAAGTATCCCTGATCCCATTGATAACGAGTAGGACCAAATAATTCAATGGGGGTAGTTGCTGAACCATACCACATAGTTCCGGCAACAACAAAAGCTGCGAAAAAGACAGCAGCAATACTACTGGAAAGGACTGTTTCAATATTTCCCATACGTAATCCTTTGTATAGACGTTGGGGCGGACGGACACTAAGATGGAACAGGCCCGCTAATATACCCAATGTACCTGCTGCAATATGATGAGAGGCTATTCCTCCCGGAACAAAAGGATCAAATCCTTCCACACCCCACGCTGGATTAACAGATTGTACCCTTCCGGTTAATCCATAAGGATCGGACACCCATATTCCAGGACCATATAATCCTGTTACATGAAATGCACCAAAACTAAAGCAAGCCACCCCTGCAAGAAATAAATGAATTCCAAAAATCTTCGGTAAATCCAAAGAAGGTTTTCCTGTACGTTCATCACAAAATATTTCTAGATCCCAATACACCCAATGCCAAATAGCTGCCAAGAAGCATAAGCCAGAAAACACAATATGTGCTCCGGCCACACCTTCGTAACTCCAAATACCGGGATTCGTTATAGTCCCCCCTGTGATACTCCAACCACCCCATGAATTGGTTATTCCTAAACGAGTCATGAAGGGTATAACGAACATACCTTGTCTCCACATTGGATCAAGAACAGGATCAGAGGGATCAAAAACCGCTAATTCGTATAGAGCCATTGAACCGGCCCAACCAGCAACTAGAGCCGTATGCATTATATGAACAGAAAGCAAACGACCGGGATCATTCAATACGACGGTATGAACACGATACCAAGGCAAACCCATGGAAATACCCCTTTAGCAACGAAAAATAGACACTATGTAACTTTATTGCACTAAAAAAAAACTAGTAGGCTATGGACCTCCCCCTTTCTGGGGATTATCTCAGAGAAAGGATTACTATTTGGTCTATTCTTTTAGTAATAATGGGAAAATTAGGTTCGTAGGAATAAAAAGAAGCAGATCTATTCTATACCCGATAAGTACCAATACGCAATGGTGAGTCGGAGTTGATCCTATTTTCGATGAGTGAATGGATACAGATTTGTTCAGCATACAAAAAAAAAGACCTATTCGAAAGAATTTTCCTTTATTCATTCTGTCTTACTTTTTTATGAACTTAAAAAATTTATATATAAAATATGATAAAAAAGGGTAAAATCTGATAAAGACAAATCTTTTTTATTACGACAATAAACCTGTGGTTACGCTTCCATATCAAAGTGAGCTATAGTACTTAATTATTTTTTTTTCTTTCATTTTATGCCTATTGGTGTTCCACAAGTACCTTTTCGAAGTCCTGGAGAGGAAGATGCATCTTGGGTTGACGTATAGTGCGACTTGTCAGATATATTTGGTCATATGGGATTTCCCCGTTCTCTCCCCCGATCGAGATATCCTCTCTTTCGCCCAAGAAAGATTGATTGAATTATCAAAAATTTGGAGCGTGAAGTGTAATTAGATCTATTTTTTTTTGAGGGGGTATACAGATTAATCTTATCAATTAGAAAAATTTATGGTTTGCTTGGTTGGACCAATAAAATGAAGTATAGAGGCTCCGTTTAGAAAAAACCCAATTTGGAATATATGGATTCGATAATTACTACTTGTATCATATTTTAGTTATAAATAGCAGTGATCTAAAACTGCTAATCAATCGAGTCATATGATGAATACGTTGAATATTTGGTATAAAAAACATAAAAATAATGAAAAAAAAAAAAAAAGAAATCGTAGCAAAAAGACATGGTATTTAGGCATTTGTCCTATATGTGCAAATCCAAATCAGGCGTATCTTTACTCGGAGTATAGCATAAACCTAAAAGAATTGAAGTGAAGAAGCCCATTCAGAAACAAGAAAATTACATCGTAATTTCAATTGGATTTCGATGAAAGAATACATCAATGAAAAGTTAGGTCAATAAATTGAATGAATTCGTTTTTTTTTTTTTTATAGTATAGATTATAGATAAAGGATCCAAAACGAATCTTTCTTGAAAAAAGGAAGGGAAGAAAAAGCCCGTTCATTAGAAGTTAAAAAGATCCCGCTAAACTAAAAAAGACTGGAATCTAAACATTGATTCTTTTTTTTTTTTTTCGCAATTTTTGTTGAACCGTATGCATCAAAAGGTGCATGTACGGTTCTTAAGGTATACAATTTTATTTTATCCTAATCAACCGACTTTATCGAGAAAGAGTACTTTTTTTAGGCCAAGAGGTTGATAGCGAGATCTCAAATCAACTTATTGGTCTTATGGTATATCTCAGTATAGAGGATGATACCAAAGATCTGTATTTATTTATAAACTCTCCCGGAGGATGGGTAATACCCGGAGTAGCTGTTTATGATACTATGCAATTTGTGCGACCTGATGTACAGACAATATGCATGGGATTAGGCGCCTCAATGGGATCTTTTATTCTAGTCGGTGGAGAAATTACCAAACGTCTAGCATTCCCTCACGCTTGGCGCCACTGCTTTTTTTAGTTAAATTTGAGACAAAAAATAAAACTATGCCTTCGCCATATAAAATATGAATATTAAGTAATAATAGCATGGCACTTTGAATTCGATATGAGACCCTTTTTTATTCTTTTGTTTTTTCGAAATCCTTAAGATTATGTATCGAAACAGTAGTATGAGATAAAAGGCATTTCCTATTTTATTTGATCTATCGGGGGCCTCCTCTTTCAGCGTCACAAACTTTTTTGTTTTCACAACAGAAGACTCTTAACAATATTTCAGTTATGAAAGAATATTCAAATAAATAAAAAATTATTTTTTATTTATTTGAATTACAAAAAAAAAAAAAGAAACTTTGGGATTGCTGAATAAAAGACGAAAAATAATAAAGCAACGGAGCCATCATAGTATTTAAAAATTACTTCAAAATAAAAGGAAGGGTGGTTATTGGATCATTTACTCCTCTGTGTCTGATAGATCCTATATTTTCTATTCCTTTCCTTTGATGGAAGGTAAAAATGAATTCCATTGTGAAGCTGTATGCAATGCACAAAAGATGCCTGTACGGTTGTTTCAATTTATCTTTTTTTTTTTTTCTCTTTAACTCATCATGTGAGATAGAGAAACCATTTATTAAATCATCAGGGTAATGATCCATCAACCTGCTAGTTCTTTTTATGAGGCACAAACAGGAGAATTTATCTTGGAAGCGGAAGAACTACTGAAGTTGCGGGAAAGCATCACAAGAGTTTATGTACAAAGAACAGGCAAACCCTTATGGGTTATATCCGAAGACATGGAAAGGGATGTTTTTATGTCAGCAACAGAAGCCCAAGCTCATGGAATTGTTGATCTTGTAGCCGTTGAATAAAAAATAGAAAGAAGGTATTTTATGCAAATCCGCAATTTGAGATTTTATCTTCTTACTGGGTTTAATAGAATATTTTCTATTAATTAATCTAGTATTCTTAATACTATTAATTATTAATATAGAATCTAGAACTAATTCATAATCATCCGGTTAAGATCGATCTAAACCAATTCATTATGTATATGATTCAACATGCCAACTATTAAACAACTTATTAGAAACACAAGACAGCCAATCAAAAATATCACCAAATCGCCCGCCCTTCGGGGATGTCCTCAGCGTCGAGGAACATGTACTAGGGTGTATGTGCGACTCGTTCAGATCATAGACTGGGACAAAAGAAAGGAAACTATTTTTCCAGTATCAATGATCAATACCAGTGAATGAATAGGATAGAATGGAAGAGTTACATTCACTATCTAAAAATAAATAAAAAAAGATTTCTCGTACCCCTTTATTGTGATTGTGTATTAAATTTATGGTTTATATTGGTGCAAATCCAATCACCTCCATTTTCAATTTAAGATGAGAAAGAATTCCCCATTGGTAATAAATGCTTATCCATTACGCGGAGGAAATCCTATTTAACAGAAGGATTCTATTATACCCTTCTTCTTGCAAAAACGGACTAAGAGGGTTAGCTACCCAGCGAATCCTCATAATTTAATACCGTTACTGCATAGGTCGATCTCATTGTGAAAGAACAATAATTCATGGGTAGAGCCAAAGAACGTGAACTGTACAAGTTAACAATAGAAAAGAATGAGCTCCGGTGTATAGAGAGGACCTCACCGTTTAAGAACTAACCATAGAAACGATGGAAACCACTATTTCTTTATCCATTTCTATTTCTTTTTTTATTTACTTTTACTATGTTTTTTTGATACTTAGTATCAATACAATTTTTTATTATGAGATGAAATGCCTCCCGAAAAAAAAAAAATAGTGGTCGGGAAGGTTATAGTAGCAAAAGCCATTGGAATTTTTTTTTTATACATTGGAAAAATCCGTTTTGTTATTAATAGACTAGGAAAGGAATAACTGAAAGAAAAGAAATCAATTAGTTATTCATCAAAGTTTTATTTATTCAATGACCAGAATTAAACGAGGATATATAACTCGGAGACGTAGAACAAAAATTCGTTTATTTGCATCAAGTTTTCGAGGGGCTCATTCAAGACTTACTCGAACTATTACTCAACAGAAAATAAGAGCTTTGATTTCATCTTATCGGAATAGAGTTAGGAAAAAAAGGGATTTTCGCCATTTATGGATCGCTCGAATAAATGCAGTAGTTCGAGACAGTAGAGTATACTATAATTATTGTGGATTAATACACAATCTGTACAAGAAGCAGTTGCTTCTTAATCGTAAAATACTTGCACAAATCGCTATATTAAATAGGAATTGTCTTTATATGATTTCAAATGAGATTAGAAAATAAGAAGAGTGGAAAGAATCCATCGGAATAGTTTAAATGAAGTTCCCTCCAGAATGAACTCCGGGAAGGTAGAGTAGAAATTAGTATGATAAATATCATCAAATTGTCAAAATGAACAAAGATGCTCAATAAAAAAAAGATTGATTCTTCTTCCCTCATTATTTTTTTTTTTATTCTTAGGACACGAAAATAAAATCTAAGCTCTCGGATTTTTTGAACAAAGCATCAATCCTACTTTGAGCGTTTGTATTTGAATTTTTATTCAATTGAAGGCTAAGCTTATTTATTTCTGGTTCTAAGACCAATAGTTCTAGCGATTGCCTCGTTTCTTTCAAATTGTTTTTCATTATTAAGAAAAGGTAACAAAGATAAAATACGAGCTTGTTTTATAGCAATAGTAATTAATCGTTGCTGTTTTAAAGTCAATCTATTTACTCGTCTAGATAATATTTTTCCTTGTTCACTAATAAATCGACTAATTAAACTCATGTTTCTATAATCAATTCGATCCCCCGATTGAATCGGGGGCAAACGCCTACGAAAAGATCGTTTGGATTTAAGAAGGAGTCGCTTGGATTTATCCATGGTTTGTTTATTCCTTATCCCGAAAATCCTATTTCAATCGGATCAAAAAAAACCGATTTAGAATTAAAATTAAGAAATAGGATTTATTTTTTTTTATTAAATAGAAAATCTATTTTCTATATGTCATTTTTCATTTTCCTTGGAATGGAAGGGTTACACACAGACGGATCTATTTCTTTATCTCCCCATGAATCGTATGTTTGTAACAACAGGGACAGAATTTTCTCAATTCCAATCGACTAGGTGTATTGTGTCGATTCTTTTCAGTAATATATCTGGAAATCCCCATTGATTCTTTATTAGCAATGTTTCGAACACAACTAGTACATTCCAAAATAACCGTTACTCGGGCATCTTTACCTTTGGCCATGAACCTCCTTTGTATTTTTGATTCACGCAACTATTTCATTTTCAGATCCAAAACAAAATGACGAAAAGAAAAAAGGAACGAAAAAAGCAGAAGTTGCTAAAATGATGAAAGATTTCGTTGCAATCATATTATAGTAATAATAAGTAATAGAAGGATTTCAAAATTTAGAATCGCAATACAGTATTTCATTTTTCATTTCAGTATCTTGTATTATATTTTTGTGCTAGCCATCAAATTTTGATTTCCGTTATCACTCGTTTATTAATTGAATTGGAACCTAGGCCAAAGTCCGAGTTTGACTGAGATTGAATCTACTTTTATTCTTTCTCTTTTCTTTTTCTAACTTATTTTTTATTCTAATAACAAAAAAAAGATAAGGGGAGAGGATTAGTCACAGATATTTGATTGTAGCTCTAATCTTCTTCACCCCTTCCCGGGTTAACAACTAGAATGGGTTAATCACTAGAATGAAAAAAAGGGGAATATCAACGCATCTGGGAATAAACGATTGATCTCTATCAATAGACCCGCTAAAGACCCGAACCAGAGAGTACTTACTACTGGTGCCACGGAGAGATATGTTTTTAGATCTCTCATGTTAAAAACTCCTTCTTTATTCTTTATAGTAATTTATACTACATAATGGTAATACATATATGATCAGATGTCTATATAGTTCCGCTTGTATTGTGCACGAACTCTCTAATTTAAATTGAAATGTACAACAATTCGGTAGATATTCGTTTTTTAGAAAAAAAAAAAAGAATATGTCCCTTTCCGCCTCAACATTATCTAAAAATATTTATTTTTTTACGGCGGGTTTCATAGTTATTTCATGCGTCTATAATTATTTTTTTTTATTATATGGTATGTATGTTATATGATATGAAACAAAAAAGAAGAAATGGCAATATAATTGAATTTGTTTATATCAAATTAGGAAATAAATCAAAATGTTGGAAAACAAAACAGGGATTCTCTACAATGACATTGTAGACCAATTGAAAGGGATGTAGCGCAGTTTGGTAGCGCGTTTGTTTTGGGTACAAAATGTCACGGGTTCAAATCCTGTCATCCCTACCTATTACTTATTCTTTTGAACAGTAAAAAGGAATTAATTGAGATCGATTACAATTGAACATACAAAATGAATCTTTTCTTTCATTTTATCATATTTTATATGATAGTATATGCATGCAAGATATATTAGGATTACTTTTATTTTATTGAAAATAACGCGCTCTTAGTTCAGTTCGGTAGAACGTGGGTCTCCAAAACCCGATGTCGTAGGTTCAAATCCTACAGAGCGTGATTGCATTCTTGTTATTGGTAGGTCAAAATTGTACTGAAATAATTGAACAGCAATCTGAATTTGACCTCCTATGAATTCAAGCAAGTATAGGAGGTCAAACAAAAAAATAGATGTTAATTAATCAAAGGTCCAACTGGTCACCACGTCTGTATTGTAAATATGCAGTTACAAATAATCCAGCCAAAGTAATAGGAATTAGACCTAATACAATTCCAAATAGAAAAACTTCAATCATTTCAATTTATTTGCACCAGAAGAAAAAAAGGAGAGGTAATATCGATCCTTAAATATTAATATGTATTGTCCATGAATCTCAATGATCAATAATTGGAAATTGACAAGATAACGAACTCTAGAATATATAAAATATCTGGACTACCCCACAAATCTTTCTTTTTATGAATTGTACAGTTAATTAATTTCAAATAAGTCGTATCTTGCTCAGACCGATAAATAGAGCTGAGGTTATAGTTAAAACTGCTAATAGAAAACCGAAATAACTAGTTATAGTAAGCATGAAGAGGGCTAAATGAAATTGATTATTTTCATACATATGTTTATAAAGCACTTGCCTAAGTTTCCATATTTGAAAAATATGAGATAAGCAAAAATACCAATTGAAAAAAAAAAAAAAGAAATTATAAAATAAAAATGAATATAAATCTATTAAATGGATTCTAAATAATTAGAAAAAGGAAATAAAAAAAAAATGATATAATTTGAATATATATTCAAAAAAATAAAATAAATGAAATAATTAAATATATAATTTCAAAAATATAAACTTCAATATT